TTGTTATGGATTAAATTATAAGAAATTTTTTAAATCAAAAATGAATCTTTGTGAACAATGTGGATATCATTTGAAAATGAGTAGTTCTGATAGAATCGAACTTTCGATCGATCGGGGTACTTGGGAGCCTATGGATGAAGACATGGTTTCTCTGGATCCCATTCAATTTCATTCGGAGGAGGAGCCTTATAAAAATCGTATCGATTCTTATCAAAGAAAGACAGGATTAACCGAGGCTGTTCAAACAGGCATAGGGCAATTAAACGGTATTTCCGTAGCAATAGGGGTTATGGATTTTCAGTTTATGGGGGGTAGTATGGGATCCGTAGTCGGGGAGAAAATTACCCGTTTGATTGAATATGCTACTAAAGAATTTCTACCTCTTATTATAGTGTGTGCTTCCGGAGGGGCACGTATGCAAGAAGGAAGTTTGAGCTTGATGCAAATGGCTAAAATATCTTCTGCTTTATATGATTATCAATCAAATAAAAAGTTATTCTATGTACCAATCCTTACATCTCCTACTACTGGTGGGGTGACAGCCAGTTTTGGTATGTTGGGGGATATCATTATTGCCGAACCCAATGCCTACATTGCCTTTGCGGGTAAAAGAGTAATTGAACAAACATTGAATAAAACAGTACCCGAAGGTTCACAAGCGTCTGAGTATTTATTCCAGAAGGGTTTATTCGATCTAATCGTACCACGTAATCCTTTAAAAGGCGTTCTGAGTGAGTTATTTCAACTCCACACTTTCTTTCCTTTGAATCAAAATTAGAACATTAAGTCCATTATTTTGAGCAAACAAGTAATTCGTTTATCGGAATACAAGTGAAATTGAGACGAATGGGTTTTCTTTGTTGACATAAGATCTAATTGTATAACGAATCAAAAGTCACATAAAATCGGAAATTTGACCCTTTTTCTATATTCCTGATTATTGATCAAGAAGTCTCTATTAACAAGATAAAAGATGAAATTCTTTTTTTCGTGAAATTAGGCAAATAAAAAAATCTTCTTCTCGTCATATATAATTAAATGAAAATCTAGAAAATATAGTATAGAATTTTTTATCTTTCTATAGCGTACGATAATCCTATTTTGACTAAGAATCCCTGCTGGATGGGATTCTAACAAACCCTTGAATCAATATAAATAGAATAATCAATATAAATAGAATCTAATTCATTAAAAAAAACTTTTTGCTTAGTGAATGAAATTCGAAGACAAGAGCAAAAAATGAAGAAAATAATATCTCATCCATATCCTCTCAAATTTTTCATGTAGAAAGATGAAAAACTACATTATATACTCACTTAGACTTAGATAGTAGATACTTATATTATTTTTAATTAATAATTAATTCTTAATAGATATAGATATTAATAAAAATTTTAAGTAGTAATAATTCCAATTTAGAATTATCAAATTATAATCAAATCAAATTATTATAATATAACTTCTNNTTATAAATAATATATATTATAAATAATAAATATAAAATCTAAATAATAATAACAGGTACAAATAGTAAATCGAGGTACCCATTCTATGACAAATCTTAATTTTCCCTCTGTTTTGGTCCCTTTAGTAGGCCTAGTATTTCCGGCAATCGCAATGGCTTCTTTATTTCTTCATGTTCAAAAAAACAAGATTGTTTAGAGCCGAGGGCGCAAAATCTTATTTTTTTTTTTCAAAACTGACGCTTGTATCATAACACAGATATCCATTTAGCTAAATATGGTATAAGAGGCTTCCGTCGAAATCTCCCCAAAATGCTATTAGCTAGTTTCAAATAGACCCGAATCGCCGAATAGCTGAACTGTAAAGTTGGTCTATCTATATACATGTGGCTATCTTTAGTGAGTCATACGAAGGGTGTGTTATTAGTTTAGATCTAACCAATTTAATGAATTACTCCTAAAGGTTCACATCAAACTAGTGCTAGTTGATGCGAGTTACTTCGGAAATAAACGGCAAATTCATTTGGGGTATTCTCTCAATTCCAAAAAAAGCAACCGGATCAAGTATGAGTTGTCGATCAGAACATATATGGATAGAACCTATAACGGGGGCTCGAAAAACAAGTAATTTCTGCTGGGCTGTTATCCTTTTTTTAGGTTCATTAGGATTCTTGTTGGTTGGAACCTCGAGTTATCTTGGTAGAAATTTGATATCTTTATTTCCGTCTCAGCAAATAGTTTTTTTTCCACAAGGGATTGTGATGTCTTTCTATGGGATCGCGGGTCTTTTTATTAGCTCCTATTTGTGGTGCACAATTTCGTGGAATGTAGGTAGTGGTTATGATCGATTTGATAGAAAAGACGGAATAGTGTGTATCTTTCGTTGGGGATTCCCTGGAAAAAATCGTCGGGTCTTCCTCCGATTTCTTATAAAAGATATTCAGTCCGTCAGAATAGAAGTTAAAGAGGGTATTTATGCTCGTCGTGTCCTTTATATGGATATCAGAGGCCAGGGAGCCATTCCATTGACTCGTACTGATGAGAATTTTACTCCACGGGAAATGGAACAAAAAGCTGCTGAATTGGCTTATTTCTTGCGTGTACCTATTGAAGTATTTTAACAAATCAGCTGAGAAATTAATGCTTTCTCGCGGGAGGGCAAAAAAGCAAGAATCCTCTTTTTCTATAAAATAACTTAATTGGGGTTTCTTCAGAACATTCATTCGAGTCAAAGCAGACATATATGGAACAAGTATAAAAAAACCTTTTTGTGCTCCTTAATGACGAAAAATTTGGATCTCTTATAATGTAGCCAATTTATTTATGTCGTTTTTTGTCACTCATTTTTCACAATATTTTTCAGAAAATTACCTCAATTATTCTATCGATGACTACTCATAGTCAGTTAAATTTTTTCGAAATATTAGAGGTTTTTTTTATATAATGATAGAAAAGGAGTTCTTTTGTCTCAAAATCTGAATACTATTCATATTCATTATTTAAAGTGGTTTTTCCGGGCGTTCATCGAAAAGAGATATATGCTTCGAATTTAACTGATTGAGATATGGGGAAACAATTTTTATTATATTATTTATTCATATATATTCATTCGAATTTTTCATCTTTTTCCGTATTTTTTTCTAGATTCAAGGCCTAACCACGAAATCACAAATAAAAAAGAGTGAATAGATTCATAGGTTTGATAACTTGTAATAGAACTATGCGTGAGAGAAATATTAGATTACATAGAGTCGACGAATGAGATGGGTTCATTAACAATTCACAGATGAAAAAATGGCAAAAAAGAAAGCATTCACTCCTCTTTTATATCTTGCATCTATAGTATTTTTGCCCTGGTGGATTTCTCTCTCCTTTCAAAAAAGTCTGGAATCATGGGTTACTAATTGGTGGAACACTAGGCAATCCGAAACTTTTTTGAATGATCTTGAAGAAAAGAGTATTCTAGAAAAATTCATAGAATTAGAGGAACTCCTCTTCTTAGAGGAAATGATCAAGGAATACTCGGAGACACATCTACAAAACCTTCGTATAGGAATTCACAAAGAAACAATCCAATTAATCAAGATACACAACGAGGGTCGTATTCATACGATTTTGCACTTCTCGACAAATATAATATGTTTCATTATTCTAAGTGGTTATTCTATTTTGGGTAATAAAGAACTCGTTATTCTTAATTCTTGGGCTCAAGAATTCCTATATAACTTAAGTGACACAATAAAAGCTTTTTCTCTTCTTTTATTAACTGATTTATGTATCGGATTTCATTCGCCCCATGGTTGGGAACTGATGATTGGCTTTGTCTACAAGGATTTTGGATTTGTTCATAATGATCAAATTATATCTGGCCTTGTTTCCACTTTTCCAGTCATTCTAGATACAATTTTAAAATATTGGATTTTCCGTTATTTAAATCGCGTATCTCCGTCACTTGTAGTGATTTATCATTCAATGAATGACTGAAAAATTATCTACCTAATCCAATTATAATGTTTCTTACTTTGCAGTTGTACATAAGCAAAGCATTGAAAATCGCTTTCTATTTCTACCCATCCCGGAGATTCATCCTATATTCCTATATATATTAATCGAGTCAAAACAAATTATTCCAGTAAATAACAGAATCGTGGATAGGAAACTCCATTAGTGACCTACCCAAATTTATTGTATAAATATATTTTCGGGATCAATGGTTGGACCATGCAAACTAGAAATACTTTTTCTTGGATAAAGGAACAAATTACTCGATCTATTTCCATATCGCTCATGATATATATCATCACTCGTACATCCATTTCAAATGCATATCCCATTTTTGCACAGCAGGGTTATGAAAATCCACGAGAAGCGACTGGACGTATTGTATGCGCCAATTGCCATTTAGCTAATAAACCGGTGGATATTGAGGTTCCGCAAGCGGTACTTCCCGATACTGTATTTGAAGCAGTTGTTCGAATTCCTTATGATATGCAAGTGAAACAAGTTCTTGCTAATGGTAAAAAAGGAGCCCTGAATGTGGGGGCTGTTCTTATTTTACCAGAGGGTTTTGAATTAGCCCCTCCCGATCGTATTTCCCCCGAGATAAAAGAAAAGATGGGCAATGTGTCTTTTCAGAGCTATCGCCCCAATCAAAAAAATATTCTTGTCATAGGCCCTGTTCCTGGTCAGAAATATAGTGAAATCACCTTTCCTATTCTTTCCCCCGACCCCGCTACTAAGAAAGACACCCACTTCTTAAAGTATCCTATATACGTAGGCGGAAACAGGGGAAGGGGCCAAATTTATCCTGACGGGAGCAAGAGTAACAATACAGTTTATAATGCTACAGCATCAGGTATAGTAAGCAAAATCCTACGAAAAGAAAAGGGGGGATACGAAATAACCATAGCGGATGCATCGGATGGACGTCAAGTTGTTGATATTATCCCTCCGGGGCCAGAGCTTCTTGTTTCAGAAGGCGAATCTATCAAATTGGATCAACCGTTGACAAGTAATCCTAATGTGGGCGGATTTGGT